TTGTTTCTCCTTAATTTTATTTTAATTTTGAATCTACTCCTTCGAAGAAAAGAAAATAAGTCTCTTGAAATTTTTAACCTCCGATTGTATCCGAACGAGAGGAATGTTGAAAAGTCACTACGAACCCGAAACATACCATTGGAAAGTGATTCAGTAATTAAACCTTCATGAATCCATTTTTGTTCTTTCATTCCAGGTAACCCCTTTTATTATCAACTCATGGAGTAGGAGTGATATTAGACAACCCTTCCTCTTTTTTCAAAAAAAAAATAGGAAGTTTTCCTACGGATGCAATTCGTAGATCATAAAGATCACCATATATATAACAAAATTTCTCCCCCGATTCCTTCTAGTCGAGCCTCTCGGTCTGTCATTATACCTCGAGAAGTCGAAAGAATTACAATACCCATTCCTCCTAAAATCCTAGGAATTCGTTGATGGTTGGAATAGATTCGTAGGCCGGGTCGGCTGATACGTTTTAAAACAGTTCTATATGGCCCTTTTCTATTCCTTCTATGTCGCAGAGTTGAAACCAAGAAATATTTCTTGCTTACTCGATGTTTTCTCACATTTTCGATAAAGCCTTCGCGTAGAAGTATTTTAACAATGTTTTCAGTGATATTTGTAGATGCTATTCGAACCGTTCCTTTTTTATCCATGTCAGCATTTCGTATAGAAGTTATTATTTCGGCAATAGTGTCCCTACCCATGATGAACTATAATTATTGGTGCCTCCGGGTTTTTATATAATCAGCATGCTCTACTCTTTTTTTTTCATGAATTATTAAAGGTATATGCGTGAGAAACAATCTACTAATGCATTCTACTAATTAATGGAATCTAATTCAGTTCAGATATCTTACTATGAACCTCCCTTTTTTTATGTTTTATTATGTTTTCATCTATTAGTATTTATTTAGAATCTATTTATAATACCTCAGGAGCTAATGAGACTATTTTAGTAAAATTCAACTGTCTCAATTCCCGAGCGATCGCACCAAAAACTCGAGTTCCTTTGGGATTTCCTTCTTGATCAATGACAACTGCTGCATTGTCATCATATTGTATTATCATACCATTGTCACGTTTGAGTTCTTTACATGTACGTACAATTACAGCTCTGATCACTTCTGATCTTTGTAGAGGCATATTGGGAACTGCTTCTTTGATTACAGCAACAATAACGTCACCAATATGAGCATATCGGCGATTACTAGCTCCTATGATTCGAATACACATTAATTCTCTAGCCCCGCTGTTGTCCGCTACATTTAAATAGGTCTGAGGTTGAATCATATCATTCTTATTATTTTTCTCTTTTTTCTTTCAATGCTAACTAACTAAAGGGCGAAGAAAAAAAGAAGAAAGATTGTTTGTCCAGAAATAAAAAAACTGCGGTTTTTTCATCACAAGGCCCCTTTCCTTTCGTTCCATATCCCTATCCCGCAATAACGAATTGAGTTCGTATAGGCATTTTGGACGCAGCTATAGAAATAGCTTCTCTGGCTACAATTTCTGATACTCCACCCATTTCATAAAGTATTCGACCCGGTTTAACGACGGATACCCAATATTCGGGAGATCCTTTCCCCGAACCCATACGTGTTTCGGTAGGCCTTACTGTAACAGGTTTGTCTGGAAATATACGTACCCATATTTTTCCACCACGACGCGCATATCGTGCCATGGCTCGTCGCCCCGCTTCTATTTGTCTAGATGTGATCCAAGCGGGTTCAAGTGCCTGAAGGGCGTATCCGCCGAAACAAATTCGATTGCCTCGATAAGATATTCCCTTCATTCTTCCTCTATGTTGTTTACGAAATCTGGTTCTTTTGGGGTTATAGTTGATGGTTGTTTCTCAATGCCATCTCTACTGCAGAACTGGACATGAGAGTTTCTTCTCATCCAGCTCCTCGCGAATGAAACGATTAAATAATATTGTATATATTTTGAATTGAATGAATAATGAATCATGGAATTTTTTGAGATATAATCTGTCACGTACACGTAGGAATAAAATAAAATGATAAATTCCATTTTATAATTAATGAATCTTCATTTATTTTTACCTTTATTTTATTTATTTTTATTGAATTGCCCAAAACTTAGCAATCCAGTAAGGCTTTCGCGGGCGAATATTTGCTCTTTCAACATCCCTTTCATTCGTAGGGGCGTTCCATGACCTATCAGAATAAATGAATTGGTTCTTGGCTCGTTCCGCCATCCCACCCAATGAATCATTAGGATTCGTTTTCAAGGGAATCTTCCTCAGTCACAGGTTCTGTCGTTCCCATCGCTTCTCGATTAATGACTAGGCCCGAACTCTGCAATGGAGCTCCTAATAAAATTTGTTCCTGAATCAATCTTCTCAGTCTTTATTGACTCGGCGCTCTTTATTCTTTTTTATTTTTCGTATAAATTGTATTCATATTCATCGAATCTAATTATTAATTATGGACGAATACATTAATGCTTTATTACATTGCCTTTTATAAGATAGTTCATAGACCATACATATTGGAATCATATATCATTGCTATTCTTTTTCTTTCTTTCTCTCACCCCTCCATTTATCCATATCCCTTTGTTTTTGCTTCACAACCTTATAGATTGATTTTTCTTTTATGTAAAAAAAAATGCTTCAGTTGCTACAACAATATGATCAATACATCATATAGCGACTGGTTCCTTGGATCCAGATAATACGAAGCAATGAGCTGGTTATTAGTTATATAGTTATTAGTTCATACTAGGGGATGGCCCTTTGTTTTTTAATCCTAACCTAACTCTAAATAAAAAACCAACGAGTCACACACTAAGCATAGCAATTATATGGAGATGGAGTCAATCGAATTGTTATTCAACCCTATAGAATTAAGAATTCGAAAAAATTATCATTTTTTTGATTGAACGGAAAAAAATGAACGAGTTTGTGATTTTTTATTCAATTGCCGGATGGATGGAACAGAAAGACAACGAAAGGCCCATTATTCCTCGTCTGCAAATATCCAAATTTTGATTCCTAATGCCCCATAGATAGTTCGAACTGTATAGGAACAATAATCAATTTTGGCTCGAATGGTTTGTAGGGGAACCCTACCTTCTCTGATCCATTCGACACGTGCTATTTCCTTTCCGTCGATACGCCCTGCAATTTGTACTTGAATTCCCTTTGTATCTGCTTTTTCAGTTAATTCAATAGCTTTTTTCATTGCCTTTCGAAACGAAACTCTATTCTTTAATTGTTCGGCTATAAATTCTGCAAGAATATTAGGTTGTCCATACGGTTTTTCAACTCTTGTGATAGCAATGTTAAGTTTTTGGTTCACAGAATTAAATTCTTTTTGTGCATTGCTCTGTAATTCTTCAATTCCTCGCGGGCTGCCCTCTATGAACAATTTTGGGAATCCCATATATATTATGACCTGGATCAGATCGATTCTTTTTTTAATCTTTATGCGTGCAATTCCCTCGGCACCCGAGGATATTTTCCTATTTTTTTGTACATAATTCTTGATACAATCCTGTATTTTTTGATCTTCCTGGAGACCCTCGGAATAACTTTTTGGTTGTGCAAACCAAACAGAATGATGACTTTGGGTTGTACCAAGTCGGAAACCGAGTGGATTTATTTTTTGTCCCATAGCACCTCGCTATCTCTATAAGGCCATATCATTTCTCTATTAGCCCACGTCATTCTGTTACGATATAGCATATGATCCATCATATATAGATACCTCTCTCTGACATCTTTATACTTATCTTTATATACCCATCCATATTTTCTTAACCATATGAAATAGTTTTTCTCTTTAGATGTATCTTTCAATACAATAGTTATATGACAGGTGGGTCTTTTTATCGGATAACTACGTCCTCGGGCTCGGGGTTTTAACTTTTTCATGCTAGTACCTTCATTAACTTCGGCTTGACTAATGATTAAAGCCGTTTCGTTGAATCCCATATTGTGACTAGCATTTGCTGCTGCAGAATAAACTAATTTTAAAATGGGATAACACGCTCGATAAGGCATGAGTTCTAGTATCATAAGTGTTTCCTCGTAGGGACGCCCACGAATCTGATCAATTACTCTTCGCGCTTTATGAGCAGACATACGTATATGTTGACCTAAAGCGTATACTTCTACATCTGGGTCACTCTTTATCATAAGGTTCACCTCCCACCAATAAACGATGAGCACCCATATCCACTTTATTAATTAATATATTAACGACGAGATTTATTATCGTTTCTCGCATGCCCCCGGAAATTCAGAGTAGGTGCAAATTCTCCCAATTTGTGACCTACCATACGATCTGTTATATAAATAGGCAAATGTTCCTTTCCATTATGAATAGCAATTGTATGGCCGATCATTGTGGGTATAATGGTAGATGCCCGGGACCAAGTTACGATTGTATCTTTTTCTGCCCTCGTGTTGAGCTTCGCAATTTTTATCAATAAATGATTAGCTACAAAAGGATTTTTTTTTAGTGAACGTGTCACAGCTAATTACTCCTTTTTTTTTGTAAAGATGAGGAAACATATTCTATTTTCAATATTCTCCTATTTACTACGGCGACGAAGAATCAAACTATCACTATATTTATTCCTTTTTCTACTTCTTCTTCCAAGCGCAGGATAACCCCAAGGGGTTGCGGGTTTTTTTCT